TCTCTGTTTATGTCTCGGGTTGGAACAAATTACTATAATTCGTCCCCGCCTATGGATCAATCGACATTTTTCACAAATTTTCCGAACAGAAGCCCTTATTTTCATATTTGTCATTCCTTAACTTAAATCCGAATCCACTCCTTGGAAGAAAATAAGTCTCTTGATAATTTTGAACCTCTAATTGTATCCGCACCCCATGAAAGGAATGTTTCAAGAGGCGCCTAATTGTTCGAATCTTTGTTGCGAAGTCTATAAATTATACGTCCCCTGGTTGAATCATAACGACTTACTTCGATTTTGACTCTATCTCCGGGTAATATCCGTATAAAACTACGTCGGATCCTCCCCGAAACATAACCTAGAATCAGATCCTCATTATCTAAACGAACCCGGAACATACCATTGGGAAGTGATTCAGTAATTAAACCCTCATGAATCAATTTTTGTTCTTTCATTCCCGGTAACCCCCTTGAAGTAGCAACTAATGGAGGAGAAGTGATATTAAACAACCTGCCTTTCCTTTCTTTTTCACAAATAGGAAGTTACGGGATATCAGCGGGATTACCATATATAACACAAAATTTCTCCTCCAATCCTTTTTAGTCGAGCCTCTCGATCCGTCATTATCCCTCGTGAAGTCGAAAGAATGACAATCCCCATTCCGCCCAAAACCCTAGGAATTCGTTGATAGTTGGAATATATTCGTAAACCAGGTCGGCTGATACGCTTTAAAATATTTCTATATGTTCCTTTCCTATTCCTTCTATGTCGCGGGGTTGAAACCAAGAAATGTTTATTGTCTTCTCGATGTTTCCTAACGTTTTCAATAAAACCTTCTCGTAGAAGTATTCTAACAATGTTTTCGGTGATATTAGTAGATGCTATTCGAACCGTTCCCTTTTTATTCATATCAGCATTCCTTATCGAAGTTATTATATCGGCAATAGTGTCCCTACCCATGATGAACTATAATTATTGGTGCCTCTTTGTTTTGATATAATCAACATGTTCTACTTTTTTTATGAAATATTAAAGGTATATGCATAAGACATAATCTATACTAATTAATCTATTTCGGGTACCCTAGAATCGTGGATATTCCGGTCCCGCTCTCATCTACTGGTATTTATTTATAATACCTCAGGAGCTAATGATACTATTTTAGTGAAATTCAACTGTCTCAGTTCCCGAGCGATTGCTCCAAAAACTCGAGTTCCTTTTGGATTTCCTTCCTGATCAATGACAACTGCTGCATTGTCATCATATCGTATTATCATGCCGTTGTCGCGTTTGAGTTCTTTACATGTACGTACAATTACAGCTCTAATTACTTCGGATCTTTGGAGAGGCATATTTGGCACTGCTTCTTTGATTACAGCAACAATAACGTCACCAATATGAGCATATCGGCGATTGCTAGCTCCTAAGATTCGAATACACATCAATTCCCGAGCTCCGCTGTTGTCTGCCACATTCAAATGGGTCTGAGTTTGAATCATATCATTATCATTTTTTTTTTATCAGCTCTTTCAATGCAAAGGGCGAAGGAAAAAAGAAAGAAATATTGTTTGTCCAGAAATAAAAAAATCTGCGATTGTATTTCTCCTCACAAATAGCCCTTTGTTTCCACACCCCTATCCCGCAATAATGAATTGAGTTCGTATAGGCATTTTGGATGCAGCTATTGACATAGCTGCTCTAGCTACAGTTTCTGATACTCCGCCCATTTCATAAAGTATTCTACCCGGTTTAACGACGGATACCCAATATTCGGGAGATCCCTTCCCGGAACCCATACGTGTTTCTGTGGGTCTTAGGGTAACAGGCTTGTCGGGAAATATACGTACCCATATTTTTCCACCGCGGCGCGCATATCGTGTCATTGCTCGCCGCCCTGCTTCTATTTGTCTAGATGTAATCCAAGAGGGTTCAAGTGCCTGAAGAGCATATCTACCAAAACAAATATGATTGCCTCGATAAGAGATTCCCTTCATTCTTCCTCTATGTTGTTTACGGAATCTGGTTCTTTTGGGGTTATAGTTGATGGTTGTTTCTCAGTTCCATCTCTACTACAGAACCGGACATGAGAGTTTCTTCTCATCCAGCTCCTCGCGAATGAAACGATTCAATAATATTCGATGCACATTATTTAATGAATATTACATGAATATTACAAAAAATCGTGGGATTTATTGATATTTAATTTAATCTGTTTGTTATACGCGGGAATCCGTATATCTTGTATTGTATATATAGCTAGATATATATATTATATATTATATCGATATCGATTTTTTTATAGGATATAGGACGTTTATTTCGTGGAAAATGCCTTTCATTTTTATACCGAATCCTTGTTTTGACCTTTACTGAATAGCCAAAAATTTTGCAATCCAATAAGTGTTTCTTTCGCGGGCGAATATTTACTCTGTCATCCGGCCCCATTCCTAGGGCAGGGTTAACCCACGACTTCCCGGAATAAATCAATTGGTTACTGGTCAATTTCGCCATCCCACCCAATGAATAATTAGGATTCATTTGCAATAGAATCTTCTGCAGTCACAGGTTCCGTCGTTCCCATAGCTTCTTCGTTAATGGCTAGGCCTGAACTATATGCAATGGAGCTTCCAATTAAATCCGTTCCAGAGTCAATCTTCTCAGTCTCTATTGACTTAAGGCTCCTTATTATTTTATTATTTATTATCATTTTAAATATGAACCGAATCGGATTCATCGAATTATGGGCGAATCCACATTAATGCTTTATTACACTGCTTTTTATAAGATGATTCATAGGCCATACATCTTGGAATTCTATATCATTGAGATTCTCCTGCTCTCTTTCTCTCATCTTTCCATTTACCCACATCTCTCTTTTTTTTTTTTCAACCCATAATCAGCTTTATTTTTCCATTATGTGGAAAGTGGAAAAGAAAAAGATTTCAGTTGCTACAACTATACGATCGTCACATCATATAGTGACTGATTTCTTGGATCCCGATAATACGAAGCAATGAGTAGGTTATTAGTTCTATAGTTATTAGTTGGGGATCAGTCTGCGTATTATTGTATTTGTATTGTTTTTTTTTTTTTTTAATCCCAACTCTAAAGAAAAAACCAACGAGTCACACACTAAGCATAGCAATTCTACCAAATGGTCAATTTAATTTTTATTCAACCCTATAGAATTAAGAATTAGAAAGAATCTGAATTGCTCATTTTGATTTAAGGTAAAAAGACTGATGAAACTCTTTTTTCATTTTTATTGTCATTGTCGGATAGAATGGCAAAGAAATGAAAGGTCCATTATTGCTCATCCACAAATATCCAAATTTTAATGCCTAATACCCCATAGATAGTTCGAACTGGGTAGGAACAATGATCAATTTTAGCTCGAATGGTTTGTAAGGGAACCCTACCCTCTCTGACCCATTCGACACGCGCAATTTCTTTTCCATCAATACGCCCTCCAATTTGCACTTGAATTCCTTTTGTATCTGCTTGCTCAGTTAATTCAATAGCCCTTTTCATTGCCTTTCGAAATGAAACTCTATTCTTTAATTGTAGAGCTATGTATTCCGCAAGAATATTAGGCTTCCCGTAAGGTTTTGTAACTCTTGTGATAGCAATGTTAAGTCTCCGGTTTACAGAATGAAATCCTTTCTTTACATCGGTCTGTAATTCATGGATTCCTCGTGTTCGACCCTCGATTAACAAATTTGGGAATCCAATATGGATTATGACCTGGATCAGATCGATTTTTTTTTGAATCTCTATGTGTGCAATTCCTTCGAAACCCGAGGATATTCTCCTATTTTTTTGTACATAATTCTTGATACAATCCCTTATTTTTTCATCTTCCTGGAGATCCCTCGAATAACTTTTTGGTCGTGCGAACCAAAGGGAACGATGATTCTGATTTGTACCAAGTCGGAAACCAAGTGGATTTATTTTTTTTCCCATCTCTCTTTTTCTCTCTCTTTCTCCTTTTAATATCTTTCTATTATACCACCCTTAAACCCTTCAACCCTTAGGCTTCATTAGGAAAGTTCTCAGTAGTATTTTTCAATACAATTGTTATATGACAGGTGGGTTTTTTTATTGGATAACTACGTCCTCGAGCTCGGGGTTTTAACCTTTTCATGATAGCACCCTCATTGACTTCCGCTTTACTAATGTATAAATCTGCTTCGTTGAAACCCATATTATGACTAGCATTTGCTGCTGCAGAATAAAGCAATTTTAAAATAGGATAGGATGCTCGATAAGGCATGAGTTCCAATAGCATAAGTGTTTCTTCATAAGAACGTCCGCGAATTTGATCAATGACTCTTCGTGTTTTGTGAGCAGACATACATATATATATATGTTGAGCTAAAGCTTGCACTTGTCTACTCTTGATCTTATTACTCTTTTTCTTATACGTTTGGTTGCTAGTCCTCCGCACACCTGCCATAAGGTTTACCTCCCAACACTGAATGATGAGCACCCTTTTTACTTCATTAACGACGAGATTTATTATCGTTTCTCGCGTGTCCCCGGAAAGTAAGAGTAGGTGCGAATTCTCCCAATTTGTGACCCACCATACGATCCGTTATATAAATAGGTAAATGTTCCTTTCCATTATGAATAGCGATTGTATGGCCGATCATTGTGGGTATAATGGTAGACGACCGGGACCAAGTTACTATTATTTCTTTTTTCTCCTTCGTGTTCAGCTTCTCAATTTTTCTTAATAAATGATTAGCTACAAAAGGATTTTTTTTTAATGTTAGTGAACGCGCCACAGCGGATTACTCCTTTTTTTTTTAAGTTAAAGAAAGGGCAGGGGCGGATGTAGCCAAGTGGATCAAGGCAGTGGATTGTGAATCCACCATGCGCGGGTTCAATTCCCGTCGTTCGCCCTCCTATCTTCTTATTTACGGCGGCGAAGAAAAAAAATATCACTATATTTTTTCTTTTTCCTAGTTCTTCTTCCAAGCGCAGGATAACCCCAAGGGGTTGTGGGTTTTTTTCTACCAATTGGGGCCCTCCCTTCCCCGCCCCCGTGGGGATGGTCCACAGGGTTCATAACTACTCCTCTTACTACAGGACGCTTACCTAGCCAACACTTAGATCCGGCTCTACCCAAACTTTTCTGGTTCACACCAACATTACCCACTTGTCCGACTGTTGCTGAGCAGTTTTTGGATATCAAACGGACCTCCCCAGATGGTAATCTTAATGTGGCCGATTTACCTTCTTTTGCAATCAGTTTCGCTACAGCACCTGCTGCTCTAGCTAATTGTCCACCCTTTCCAAGTGTTATTTCTATGTTATGTATGGCCGTGCCTAAGGGCATATCGGTTGAAGTAGATTCTTCTTTTTGATCAAAAAAAACCCCTTCCCAAACCGTACAAGCTTCTTCCAAAGCATACGGCTTTCTGGATGTATATGATGATATCTAGACAGATGGATCTTATATGAATCGTATGATGAAGTACCACATGAGTGGATATATAGGAATTCAAATCTGCCGAATCGCTCATGTTAGGATCTTAATCACTCATGTTAGGATCTTAATCACTCATGTTAGGATCTTATACATCCTAGGTCTCCCCGTTCCGTCATCTGGCTTATGTTCTTCATGTAGCATTCAGACCGAATGACTCTATGAAATTACGTCGATACTTCCACATATTACGGGTAACGTAGGAGACATCTCTATTTTTCCCCCGGGGGATCTTTAGAATTACCACTGCTTAGCTTTCAATTCGCCTCTGACCATCAAATGAAATGTGAATAACCCGTCCCCCTCTCTTTGAAACAAGGGGCGCTTCCGGTTCTGTCCGTGCTTCAAACAATTTTGTCTTCTCCATATTACCATATCTCGAGAGTCAATAATTTGATATGAGGAACTACTGAACTCAATCACTTGCTGCCGTTACTCTTCAGTTTTCTGTTGAGGTCTATCCCGTAGAGGTACTCAAAAGTGATCGATTTCTAGGTTTCGTCGTAAACCTAATTGGTTACTTCCAATTACGTAAATCAATAGTTCAAACCGCACTCAAAGGTAGGGCATTTCCCATCGATATAGGAACCTCTGTACCAGAAACAATGGTATCTCCAATTATAGCCCCTCTGGGATGTAAAATATATCTCTTCTCACCATCCCCATAGTGTATGAGACAAATGTATGCATTTCGATTAGGGTCGTATTCTATGGTTACGATTCTACCAGATATGTCTTTTTCATTCCGTCGAAAATCAATTTTACGGTATAGACGCTTATGACCCCCCCCTCTATGCCCTGCGGTAATGATTCCTCTGGCATTACGACCTTTACCACAACGATGCTGTCCATAGATCAAATTATTTCGTGGATTGGATTTCACTTGACTGTCTACGGCTCCATTGCGTGTGCTCGGGGTAGAAGTTTTGTATAAATGTATCGCCGTGTTATTAAGTATTTTGATTTAAGTTCTTTTCGCTATAAGAGGTGGAATAGAATAACCCGGTTGAAGCGTAATGATCATACGTCTGTAATGCATTGTATGTCCCATAATAGGTCCCAGTCCCATTCTTCTACCCTTTCCCGGGAGTCGATGACTATTCATAGCTATTACCTTGACACCAAAGAAGAGTTCGACCCAATGCTTTATTTCGGTCCTAGTTGATCCTGATTCGACATTAGAAGTATATTGATTGTTCCCCAATAACCGAATACTTTTTTCTGTAAAGACTGCATATTTGATTCCATCCATAAATCCATTTTCTTCCCTATGAGTTCCAGTATCGATAAGAATTCGAGTTCTTACTCTTCATATGTTATGGTATGAATATACCATACCAATTCGTTATGTATGGATGATGAAATTCCATTGATACAGAGCCAATTCCAATAGACTTATTGGACGTTCCCATTGGCGTGCATCCAGCAGGAATTGAACCTACGAATTTGCCAATTATGAGTTGGGCGCTTTAACCATTCAGCCATGGATGCTTAACAGAGATCATCGTCATCGTACATCGTGAATAACCAAATTCCAATTGAAATGAAATCTTTAGGAGGAATCAATGAAAGGACATCAATTCAAATCCTGGATCTTCGAATTGAGAGAGATATTGAGAGAGATCAAGAATTCCCACTATTTCTTAGATTCATGGACCCAATTCGATTCAGCGGGATCTTTCACTCACATTTTTTTCCACCAAGAACGTTTTATGAAACTCTTTGACCCCCGAATTTGGAGTATCCTACTTTCACTTTCGCGTGATTCACAGGGTTCAACAAGCAATCGATATTTCACGATCAAAGGTGTACTACTGCTTGTAGTAGCGGTCCTTATATATTGTATTAACAATCGAAATATGGTCGAAAGAAAAAATCTCTATTTGATGGGGCTTCTTCCTATACCTATGAATTCCATTGGACCCAGAAATGATACGTTGGAAGAATCTTTTTGGTCTTCCAATATCAATAGGTTGATTGTTTCGCTCCTGTATCTTCCAAAAGGGAAAAAGATCCCTGAGAGTTGTTTCATGGATTCGAAAGAGAGTACTTGGGTTCTCCCAATAACTAAAAAGTGTATCATGCCTGACTGGGGTTCGCGGTGGTGGAGGAACCGGATCGGAAAAAAGAGGGATTCTAGTTGTAAGATAGCTAATGAAACCATAGCTGGAATTGAGATCTCATTCAAAGAGAAAGATATCAAATATCTGGAGTTTCTTTTTGTATCCTATACGGATGATCCGATCCGCAAGGACCATGATTGGGAATTCTTTGATCGTCTTTCTCCGAGGAAGAAGCGAAACATAATCAACTTGAATTCGGGACAGCTCTTCGAAATCTTAGTGAAACACTTGATTTGTTATCTCATGTCTGCTTTTCGTGAAAAAAGACCAATTGAAGTGGAGGGTTTCTTCAAACAACAAGGAGCTGAGGCAACTATTCAATCAAATGATATTGAGCATCTTTCCCATCTCTTCTCGAGAAACAAGGGGGGTATTTCTTTGCAAAATTGTGCTCAATATCATATGTGGCAATTCCGCCAAGATCTCTTCGTTAGTTGGGGGAAGAATCAGCACGAATCGGATTTTTTGAGGAACGTATCGAGAGAAAATTGGATTTGGTTAGACAATGCGTGGTTGGTAAACAAGGATCGGTTTTTTAGCAAGGTACGGAATGTATCGTCAAATATTCAATATGATTCCACAAGATCTATTTTCGTTCAAGTAACGGATTCTAGCCAATGGAAAGGATCTTCTGATCAATCCAGAGATCATTTCGATTCCATTAGGAATGAGGATTCGGAATATCACACATTGATCAATCAAACAGAGATTCCGCAACTAAAAGAAAGATCGATTCTTTGGGATCCTTCCTTTCTTCAAACGGAACGAACAGAGATAGAATCAGATCGATTCCCGAAATGCCTTTCTGAATATTCCTCAATGTCCCGGCTATTCACGGAACGTGAGAAGCAGATGAATAATCATCTGCTTCCGGAAGAAATCGAAGAATTTCTTGGGAATCCTACAAGATCAATTCGTTCTTTTTTCTCTGACAGATGGTCAGAACTTCATCTGGGTTCGAATCCTACGGAGAGGTCCACTAGAGATCAGAAATTGTTGAAGAAACAACAAGATGTTTCTTTTGTCCCTTCCAGGCGATCGGAAAATAAAGAAATGGTTGATATATTCAAGATAATTACGTATTTACAAAATACCGTCTCAATTCATCCTATTTCATCAGATCCGGGATGTGATATGGTTCCGAGGGATGAACCGGATATGGACAGTTCCAATAAGATTTCATTCTTGAACAAAAATCCATTTTTTGATTTATTTCATCTATTCCATGACCGGAACAAAGGGGGATACACGTTACACCACGATTTTGAATCAGAAGAGAGATTTCAAGAAATGGCAGATCTATTCACTCTATCAATAACCGAGCCGGATCTGGTGTATCATAAGGGATTTTCCTTTTCTATTGATTCCTACGGATTGGATCAAAAAAAATTCTTGAATGAGGTATTCAACTCCAGGGATGAGTCGAAAAGGAAATCTTTAGTGGTTCTACCTCCTATTTTTTATGAAGAGAATGAATCTTTTTATCGAAGGATCAGAAAAAAATCGGTCCGGATCTCCTGCGGGAATGATTTGGAAGATGATCCAAAACCAAAAATAGTGGTATTTGCTAGCAACAACATAATGGAGGCGGTCAATCAATATAGATTGATCCGAAATCTGATTCAAATCCAATATAGCACCTATGGGTACATAAGAAATGTATCGAATCGATTCTTTTTAATGAATCGATCCGATCGCAACTTCGAATATGGAATTCAAAGGGATCAAATAGGAAATGATCCTCTGAATCATCTAACTATAATAAAATATACGATCAACCAACATTTATCGAATTTGAAAAAGAGTCAGAAGAAATGGTTCGATCCTCTTATTTCTCGAACCGAGAGATCCATGAATCGGGATCCTGATGCATATAGATACAAATGGTCCAATGGGAGCAAGAATTTCCAGGAACATTTGGAACATTTCTTTTCTGAACAGAAACACCGTTTTCAAGTAGTGTTCGATCGATTACGTATTAATCAATATTCGATTGATTGGTCCGAGGTTATCGACAAACAAGATTTGTCTAAGTCACTTCGTTTCTTTTTGTCCAAGTCACTTCTCCTTTTGTCCAAGTCACTTCTCTTTTTGTCTAAGTCACTTCCTTTTTTCTTTGTGAGTATCGGGAATACCCCCATTCATAGGTCCGAGATCCACATCTATGAATTGAAAGGTCCGAATGATCAACTCTGCAATCAGTTGTTAGAATCAATAGGTGTTCAAATCGTTCATTTGAATAAATTGAAACCCTTCTTATTGGATGATCATGATACTTCCCAAAGATCGAAATTATTGATCAATGGAGGAACAATATCACCCTTTTTGTTCAATAAGATACCAAAGTGGATGATTGACTCATTCCATACTAGAAAGAATCGCAGGA